ATAACGAAAGATCCAATATTTAAAAATTGTATCTAAAATGACTGGAAAAGTAGAAACAAGACCGGATATAATTTGATCATTATGAGCAAATCCAAAATCTTTGTAGACAGAGCCAATCATTAATTCCCAACCGTGGGGCGAATGGAATCCTATACATAAATCAGTTAATAAAAGAATAGAAAAAGCTTTTATTGTGTCGCTTAAGTTGTATAGGAATTCTTGAAACCAAGAGTTAAGAATAACAAGTTCTTCATTACCTAGAATAGAATAACCACTTAGAATACCGAAACAGATTATATTTGTCGAGAAGTGTAAAATTGTATGGATGCGATCCTCGTTGTGCATCTTGATCAATTGGATCGTTTCTTTGTAGATTTCGATGCGAGGCTTTTGTAAATGTGTTTCCGGGTATTCCTTTATCATTTCGTCCAAACGTAAGAGTTCCTCTAAGTCTATGAATTCTTTTAGAATACTCTTTTCTTGAATATCATTCAAAAAAATTTCGGATTGCCTAGTATTCCACCAATTAGTAAACCAAGATTCCAGACTTTTATTAAATGAGAGAGAGATCCACCAAGGCAAAAATACTATAGATGCAAGATATAGAAGGGAAATTAATACTTTCTTTTTTGCCATTTTTTCGTCTGTGAATTTTAAAATTTTTAATGAACGCACCTCATTCGTCGACTCTATATGATACTAATATTTCTATCAAGCATAAGTTCTATTACAAGTCATCGATGTATTTCCGGATTTTTTTGTGATTCAGTACAGCGGTTAGTCCTTGAATTTAGAAAGAATATAGAATAAGAAAGAGCCCTCTTCAAATTAATAGTAGTCGGATTTCGAGACGAAAGAACTCCCGTTCTATCAAAATATCAAATATTTAGTATTTAGAAAAAAAAAATTCTTTACTTTATGATGAAATGTTTTGTTTTGATATATGATGAATCTATCATTTAGATTTGTTACTGAATTGAGTTAAGTGGATTTACATACGCATAAAAAAAATTGTGGACATAAACAATTTCGTTTTAGAATTGTTTCATATACGTTTGCTTTGGCTGGAGTAAGCGTTCTGAAGAAACTTCAGTTAAGTTATGCTATAGAAAAAAAGATGATTCTTGAGTTTTTTATCTCTTGCAAAGTATTCATTCTTCAGTTCCTTTTTTCAAAATACTTCAATTGGTACACGCAAGAAATAGGCCAATTCAGCAGCTTTTTGCTCAATCTCTCGTGGAGTAAAATTCTCATCAGTACGAGTCAAGGGAATGGCTCCTTGTCCTTTTATTTCCATATAAAGGACACGACGAGCATAAATACCCTCTTTAATTTCTATTCTGATGGACTGAATGTCTTTCATAAGGAATCGGAGGAATATGCGACGATTTTTTCCAGGAAATCCCCAACGAAAAATACACACTATGCCCTCTTTTATATCGAATCGATCATAACCACTACCTACATTCCACAAAATTGTGCACCACAAATAGGAGCTAATAAAAAGACCTGCGATCCCATAGAAAGACATCACGATACCTTGTGGAAAAAAAATTATTTGCTGAGAAGGAAATAAAGATATAAAATTCCTACCAAAATAACTGGACGTTCCAACCAATAAAAACCCTAATGAACCTAAAAAAAGAATAAAGGCCCAACAGAAATTACTTGTTTTTCGAGACCCCGCTATAAGTTCTACCCATATACGTTCTGATCGCCAACTCATACTCTAACTAGACCTAGTTGCATTTTATTGGAATTGGGAGAATAACAAAAATAATTTTTTTTTACTTTTTTTTGTTTCCGAAGTAACTCTCATCAACCAGCACTATTATGATGTGAACCTTTAGGGATAATTCATCGAATTTCTTAGATCCAAACTAAAATAATAACATCCCTTTCATATGATTTCCTAATACATATAGATATATTGACTTTACATTTCAGAAATTCTCCCCGATCCCGATCTATTTGAAAATAGTTATAATTCATTTATCATGTTTACACATACATAAGAGCTTATGCTCGAAGGAAGCCGCATATTATACCATATTTTACTAAATAGATATCCGTGTTATGATCCAAGTAAGTCTTGAAAAAATATATATATAAGATTTGTCCTTGTTGTATCTAAAAAATCTTGTTTTTTTGAACATAAAGAGATAAAGAAGCCATTGCAATTGCCGGAAATACTAAGCCCACTAAAGGCACAAAAATGGAGGGGAGACTGTTGAGAGTTATCATAGAATGGGTACCTCGATTTAATATTTGTACCTGTTATTTATTGTTATATTTATTGTTTTATATTTGAACCTTATCCTTATATTGTTATAAAGATATCTTATAATTCATATATAATTGTTATATTATACTAAGTATACCTAAGTGAGTATATATATACTTAATAGGGATAGGGAGTCTATAAGTATATGTTTTAAGAAATATATATTAATTTAAGAAATATATATTAATTAATAAAATACAATAAATATATAAATAA